ATAATCAAACTTAAAAATATTAGATAACTATCATTTTATCTAGGTTAATGTCTTAGGATATAATATTAATTTAGCCTGAGTTTGTTATTCAATTTATAAAAGTTTAATTCTAGCTTTTTAATTAACTTATTCATTGAACTATATGGGGATTACATTTAATTTTTATATTCCAGTAGTTAAAATTAAATTATATTATTAGTTTTGAATTAGTAATTGAATATTTATAAAATTAGATTAATATTTGTGCCAGCATTCGCGGTTAAACAATTTATTTAAGTTAATTATGTTATTTTTTAAAATTTAATAGTTGGAAGAAGGTTCATAAAGTTATTTTATTTAGGTGGAATTTGTAATTTTTTATAATTTCCTGATAAATATTATTTGAGAAATTTTTATTAATGACTAGGATTAGATACCCTATTAATTTTATAGTAAATTTTTTTAGAATGGTATTAGTTAAGTTCTTATAAGCTCAAAGGATTTGGCGGTAAGATATCTTTTTAGAGGAATCTGTATATTAATTGATATACCACAATAATATGTACCTATTAGTTTATTTGTATATCGCTATATTTTAGAATGTTATTAAAGTAGATTTTCTTTGACATTTTATGTTTTATATTAGGTCAAGGTGCAGTTTTTATTAGGTTTATATGGATTACTTTTGTTCTAAGTTTTATGATTATTAACCTGTGGGTTTTAATTTGAGTAAGGATTTAATAGTAAGTTAAGTAAATTAACTTAACTGAATTTTGCTATGTCTTATGTACATATCGCCCGTCACTCCTAGTTAAGCAAGGATAAGTCGTAACAAAGTAATTTTACCGGAAGGTGAAGTTAGAAATATAATAATACAAATTATAGCTTATTTTTAAAAGCTTTTTAGTTACATTAATAAGAAAACAGTTTTGTTTAGTTTGAGGTTATATTTTTATTTGATATATAAAGTTATTTTAATTAGTTTATTTATTATTAGTATCATTAGAAATTATTTATAATAATTATATTACTGTGAAGGATCAAGTTAAATTTAATAAGAATTATTTGTTAGTACCTTTTGTATCAGGGTAAATTGATTAGTTTAATTATATTTATTTTCCCGAATAGGAAAGTTCAAGTTTGGTGATATTATATTTGTGTCAAAAGATTTTATAATACATTATTAGTAATTACATGTTATTCGTTTTTTATATATCTGGTTATTAAATAATAAAATTTAATTTTTCACTTTTTAATAAAGTTTTAATTAATAAGTTTAAGAGAGTGTTAATTTATTGGGGATAATCTTGATAATATAATATTATTACGTTTGTATTTTATTTATTTTTTTACTTTTAAATTTTGTATTAAGTTTTTATTAAATTAATTAATTTTCATATAATTTTTTTATGTATATTTTTATATTTAATTTTTAGGTTTAATGTAGATGCTTAAAAGATAATGATTTAATTAGTATAATGAAGAATTTTAATATAATGAATTCGACAAATATCGCTTTCCAACTGTTTATCAAAAACATTTCTTTTTGATTATATAAAAAGTATCTTCTGCCCTATGGTTTTAACTAAATGGCTGCAGTATTTTGACTGTGCAAAGGTAGCATAGTAATTAGTTTCTTAATTAGAAGCTTGTATGAATGGATGTATGAGAAATATATTTTATTTCTTGAAAAATTAGAATTTAAATTTAAAGTTAAAATGCTTTAGTAGTTTATTGGGACGATAAGACCCTGTAGAACTTTATATAAATTTATACAATTTAATTTAATTATTAGGGTTATTATATTATATAAATATTTATTTTTTGCTGGGGTGGTAGCTAAATGTAAACTTTAGTTTTTTATATCATTTATTTATGAAATTTAAGATCCTTAAAGAAGGAAAATAAGATTAAGTTACCTTAGGGATAACAGCGTAATTTTAATGGGGAGTTCATATCTATATTATATTTTGCGACCTCGATGTTGAATTAAGAATATTATAAAGAAGCAGCATTCTTATAAATAAGTCTGTTCGACTTTTAAATTCTTACATGATTTGAGTTCAAACCGGCGTAAGCCAGGTTGGTTTCTATCTGATAAAAATATTATTATACTTAGTACGAAAGGACCAGTATAAGTCACTTTTATGTGAATAGGTAATAAATGATGAATTGGCAGATTAGTGCATTAAGTTTAGAACTTGATTAAGTATAAAAATACATTTATTAATTGATTTTTTTTTGATCTATTTATTTTTATTGATTTTTGTCTTAGTGTCTGTTGGGTTTTTTACATTATTGGAGCGTAAAGTTTTAGGTTACATTCAGTTGCGAAAGGGACCAAATAGGGTAGGTTATTTAGGAATTTTACAGCCTTTTAGAGATGGCGCTAAATTATTTTTAAAAGAACAAGTTTTTCCTATAAATTCTAATTATTTAATTTATATAATTTGTCCTTTTTTTAGCTTATTTCAGTCTCTTGTAATATGGGTGTTATTTCCTATATATATTAATAGATTAGAATTTAATTTGGGTGTAATATTTTTTTTATGTATTTCCAGTTTAAGTGTGTATGGTTTAATAATTTGTGGTTGGTCTTCAAATAGAGTTTATTCTATATTAGGTTGTATTCGAAGAGTATCACAGGCAATTTCATACGAAGTGAGCCTCTCATTAATTTTATTATGTTATTTTTTATTAGTGGATAGATATAATTTTATTAGTTTTTTTTACGGTCAGTTTAGTATCTGGTTTGTTATACTTTCAGTACCTTTATTTATGTGTTGGCTTTCATGCTGTATAGCTGAAAGTAATCGAACCCCCTTTGACTTTTCAGAAGGGGAGAGTGAGTTAGTATCAGGATTTAACGTAGAGTACGGGTCAGGTGGTTTTGCTCTTTTATTTATTGCAGAATATTCTAGAATTATTTTTATTTGTTTATTAAGTTGTATTATTTTTTTAGGTTGTAACTTTAACGATTTTAATTTTTATTTAAAGTTAATTTTCTTATGTTTTTTATTTTTATGGGTTCGTAGCACATTACCTCGTTATCGATACGATAAACTAATATATTTGGCTTGAAAGTGTTACTTACCTGTAAGTTTAAATTATATTTTATTGTTTTTACTGTTAAGGGTTCTGTGTTTTTATCATTTTTTTTTGTAAAGTTAATAAATTTCTCTTTCTTATATTTTCAAAATATAGGCTTTAAAATAAGCTAAATAACTTATTTAATTAATTTTTCTCATATTTTTGTAATTGTAGGGTCAAAAATAAAGTAAGAAAAATATATAAGAGTAAGGAATAATCCTGTGTTAGTGTAAGGTAATTCTACTGGTCGAGCACCAATTCATGTTAAAAGGAATACTGTAGTAATAAATATTCAAAAAGTAATTTGATTTATTGTATAAAATTGAATTCCTTTGAATTTTGACTTTATGGAGAATGGCAGAATTGCTAAAATTAAGATGGACAGGAATAATGCTAATACACCCCCTAATTTATTAGGAATGGAACGTAGAATAGCATAGGCAAAAAGGAAATATCATTCGGGTTGGATGTGAATGGGTGTAACCATAGGGTTTGCCGGGGTAAAGTTATCAGGATCAGAGAGTATATATGGTTCTGATAAGGTTAATATTAGTAGGGCAGTGATTGTAATAGAGAACCCTATTAGGTCTTTAATTGAGAAGAACGGGTGAAAGGGGATTTTATCTAATTCAGAACTGATACCGATAGGGTTGCTTGAACCAGTTAGGTGGAGAAAAAATAAGTGGATTATAGTTATTATTGCAATAACAAATGGTATTATGAAATGCAGTCTAAAGAATCGAGATAAGGTGGCATTATCTACACTGAATCCTCCCCAAATTCAATTTACTAACATCGTACCTACATAGGGAAAAGCCGATAATAGATTAGTGATTACTGTAGCACCTCAAAATGATATTTGTCCTCAAGGTAGTACGTAACCTAAAAAAGCTGTCGCCATAGTTGTTAATATGATGATAATTCCCATATTTCATGTTTTTATTAAATGGTATGATCCATAATATATACCACGACCAATGTGAAGATACATACAAATAAAGAATAGTGAAGCTCCATTGGAATGAATATTACGTAAAAGTCAACCATAGTTCACATCTCGTATAATATGACTTAATCTAATAAAAGCTTCTGTAATATTTGCAGTGTAATGTATTGATAGGAGGATACCTGAAATTAACTGAATAATCAAACATAGACCTAGAATAGATCCAAAATTTCATCATGTAGAAAGATTGATAGGTGCCGGCAAATCAATAATTGCATTGTTGACAATTGACAATATTTTATCTCTTTTTCGTAAAGGCTTATTCATTAAATTTATTTTTTATTTAGATCGTAAGGGTCCCTTAAAGATTTTAATAATTTTTGTTACTACAACTATTGATAAAAGTAGATATAAAAACATGAAGATTGTAATGATAAAAGTTTTTTTATTATAAATTTTGATTATTGAAATTGTGTCTGTTAATATGTTTGTTGTTATTCTTTCATTTGCTAGTATTTCAGTAATCATTCCTTCAACAGGAAAAATTAAGCTAATAAAAGGTACTATTATTAATAAGATGTTTGTAGTAAATTTTTCATTTGATGCAATTCTTCTTATGTATATAAATAAAATCAATAATCCACCCACTAGTATAAGAAACATAATTATTGGGATTCAACTAGAAGTAAGAATTTGTGTGAGAATTATTACTGACGTGGTAGTTAAAATCAATAGTAGTATACCTATAGATATAGGTGTTTTAAGTAAAATAGTATATGATGAAATTATAATTATAATTTTTATTAATAAAATTTTGATTCCAACAAGTGGTTTATGATTAGAATATTAATTTTGGGTATTAGAGGTATAGGGTTTCCTATCTTGTTGAAGTTTTAAAGAGTTACCTAAGTTTAGTTTACAAGACTAATATTTTTATTTAAATTATTAAAACTTATTTTCATTTTATTTATTTATATGTATATTATATCTGTCCTTTCTTTATTGTTAGTCCGAAAACATATTTTTATGTGTTTATTAAGTTTGGAGTATGTTGTATTATCTTTATTAATAATATACTGTTATTATTTTATTTATAGTTGTGGTTTATATATACTTATTATTATAATAGTATTTTTTGTTTGTGAGGGTGTTTTAGGGTTAAGAGTTTTGGTGAGATTGATTCGATGTAGCGGCAACGACTATACTATAAGTTTAAGAAAATGATAGGGGTTTTACTTTATATTATTATAATGAGCCCCCTATGCTTTAATTATTCAATGATTAGAATACATTTAGCATACTTAATTATTTTTTTAACTTTTATTTATAGAAAAAATTGTATAGAATTTTTTGGGTTTATTTCTCTTGGGTTTGGGGTAGATAGCTATTCATATTGTTTAATTTGCCTGTCATTTATTATTGGGGGGTTAATGTTAATATCTATAATAATTAGAAATAATAGATTAAAATTATTTAGTTTTTTAAATCTATTATTAACTATTTCTTTGTTTATTAATTTTTCTTGTTTAAATTTGTTATATATATATATTTCTTTCGAGTTTGTATTATTACCCTTAATAATTTTGATTCTCGGTTGAGGCTATCAACCAGAGCGTTTAATTTCTGGTATATATTTATTTTTTTATACTGTGTTTGCGTCATTACCTTTACTTATACTAATTTTATATGTGAGTTACGACGTTAGTTGTTTATTCTTTGATTATTTAAATCTAAATTCTGTAAATATTTTAATTCATTTTGTTCTTATATTAGTTTTTATAGTAAAGTTTCCCATATACCTTTTACACTATTGATTACCTAAGGCACATGTACAAGCACCTGTTTGCGGATCAATAATTCTTGCTGGTTTGATACTTAAAATTGGTGGTTACGGTTTAATTCGTGTTATAAATATTTATGAGTATATATTTATTAAGTATTCATATATTTGATTTACATTTAGTATTGTTGGTTCTTTTTTAGTAGCATTAATTTGTTTGGTTCAAGGAGATGTAAAATGTATAATTGCTTATTCCTCTGTTTCACATATGGGTATGGTAATTATGGGTATAATAACTATAAAAATTTGAGGGTTAACAGGTTCATATATATTAATATTAGGTCACGGGTTTTGTTCTTCAGGGTTATTTTATGTCGCTAATATTTTGTACAGTCGGACTATAAGACGTAGATTTTATGTAAATAAGGGTTTAATAGCTTATATCCCAAGATTATCTTTAAGTTGATTTTTATTGTGTGTATTTAATATGAGTTGTCCACCAAGTTTAAATTTTATTAGAGAATTCATAATTTTAATTAGAATAATATCCTTTTGAGGATGTTCTTGTTATTGATTTATTTTTATTTCATTTATATGTGCATGTTTTAGTTACTATTTGTATAGTTATAGATTTCATGGAGTTTACCATAATTTATATAGTTTTTCTATTATTAGAGTTATAGAATATTTATGTATTATTGTTCATTTAATTCCTTTAATTTTTATCCCCACGTTTTTGAGTAGATTATTTTAAATTTAAGTAGTTTATGTTAAAAAATATAGGTTTGTGGTTCCTAAGAAGTTTTATTTCCTTAAATTTTGTTAATCTTTAATTTATATTGGGTGTGAACAGTTTTTTTATTTTTAATATCATTGTTTTTTTTGAGTTTATGTATAAATTTTTTATTATTTGATTGTAGTGTGATAGTAGAGTGAGTGATCTTTTCCTTGAATTCTGTTAGAGTAAGATATCTGATTTATTTGGATTGGATTTCTATAGGATTCTGTTTTGTGGTCTTTTTTATTTCTTGTATGGTAGTTATATATAGAAGTGTTTACATAGGTAATTACAACTTTAATTCCATTCGGTTTTTATTTTTAGTTATCATATTTGTTTTAAGAATATTACTAATAATTATTAGTCCTAGACTTGTAAGAATCATATTGGGGTGAGATGGGTTAGGTCTTGTATCTTATTGCTTGGTTATTTATTATAGTTCATTAAGGAGTTATTTGGCTGGGCTAATTACTTGTTTAATTAATCGTTTAGGGGATATTGGACTACTTGTTTCTATTGCCTGAGTTTTTGGGTACGGTGGGTGAAATTTTATATTTTACCTCGATTATTACAGAAATTTAATCTTTTATTTGTTAGTTATCTCCTCTTTTACGAAAAGTGCTCAGATTCCATTCTCTAGCTGACTACCAGCAGCTATAGCCGCCCCAACACCAGTATCTGCTCTAGTACATTCCTCTACTTTAGTTACTGCTGGGGTGTACTTATTAATTCGGTTTTATAACTATGTAATTTTTATGAATTATTTTTTTTTATTTATTTCAATATTAACTATAATTATATCTTCTTTTTGCGCTAATTATGAATTTGATTTAAAGAAGATTATTGCACTTTCAACACTCAGTCAATTAGGTTTAATAATAAGATGTTTATTTATGGGTTTAGTGGATCTTTCTCTATTTCATTTACTATCTCATGCAATATTTAAATCTCTATTATTTTTATGTTCAGGGGTAATCATTCATTTGATAGGGGGCGTGCAGGATATTCGTTATATGGGTTGTGTATGTTTGAGCTTACCGGTGACATGTAGATGTTTTAATATTGCTAATATGTCATTATGCGGATTTCCGTTTTTGAGAGGGTTTTACTCTAAGGATTTTATTATTGAATTAGGTGTATTTAATAGATTAAATATATTTTATATAATCCTTTTTTATGTTGGGTTGGGGTTAACAGCAATATATAGAATTCGTCTAGTTTATTATAGTTTATTGGTTAATTACAATTATAATTGTTTAATTAATGGAAACTTAGGGAAATCATTATATTTAATAAAATATAGTTTAATATTATTGTCTATATTCTCCCTTAGTTTTGGGTGTATATATATATGAATAACAAATTTGGGTTTAGGGTTTTTAATATTACCCTTTTTAATAAAAATAATAAGAGTTGTTATAGTTTTTTTAGGTGCTTACCTAGGTTATCATATGAATTTTATTTCTTATTTAATTTTTAATTATTTTTATTATTTAAACGGTTCTATGTGGTTTATATATAGACATTCTTATGGCCTATTTACAATAAGTTATAGTTATACAATAAAGTTAATTAATAGAATAAATTGAGGTGAGTACTGAGGGGGTAGTGGGCTTTCATTTTATTTATTAAAATTATCTAATGGTATACAGTTTATATTTTTAAGCTCTTTAAGGGGTTTTTGTTTATTAATAATTGTTTGGTTAGTTTTTCTTATTTGTTTATATAGCTTAATTTAAAAGAGTATATCAGTGAAGTTGATAGGGAAGCTAATGCTTGTAAATGTAAATTTTATAGACTTTGGAGTCATTTTTTTAATGAAAATAAAATGTTTTAATAAAACTATATAAAATAATAGGGAAAACGGAGTTTAACCGCTTTAACACTCAGTTAGCAGCCAGTATTATACTTACCCCCTTTAATCGGATTAATTAAAATCATCTCCCTCATTAACATTGAGGTGCCTCTCCCTTTGGCTTCAATTAAAACATGAGGATATATAAATCCTAAATAATTTAGGTCGAATCTAAATGTAAAATTTTACTTCTATGTTAAAGATTAATCTCTCGGATACCTTTTGAGTGCAATTCAAATATTATAATTAAATATAACCCTAAAATACATTTTGGAGAGTTACCTCGTTCAGTTGATTATCCCATTGTTTCATTCATGTATTAACCCTAACAATAAAATGGAAATAAACAATGATGTTGTAATAATTCAGGCTCTTGAGATAGCAGTTTTTACAGTAAGAATCATTGGTAATACTATAATAATTTCAATATCAAATACTAGGAAAAGCACTGCAACTAGAAAAAAGTGAATAGAAAATGGTAGTCGGGTATATGAGACTGGGTTAAATCCACATTCAAATGGGGTGGATTTTTGTCTATCAATTACAGACTTTTTTCTGATAGCTATTATTATTAATAATATTATTAATATTAATATTGTAATTAGTAATATTATAATAATTATTAAGTTTATTATTCAATTAAGTTTTTATCCTTTAAGTTGGAAGCTTAATATACTTAAATATATACTAATTGAATTTTACCCACCTCATCAGTAAACTGAAGTATATAAGAATAACCATACAACATCTACAAAATGCCAGTATCATGCCGCCGCCTCAAATCCAACATGATGAGATATAGAAAGATGTAATTTATTAATTCGTATAGTTGAAATAATAATGAAAATAGTTCCAATAATTACGTGAATTCCGTGAAATCCAGTTCTCATGAAGAATGTAGATCCATAAATAGAATCAGCTATTGAGAAAGGTGCCTCCAAGTATTCAATTGCTTGTAGTAACGTGAAATATAATCCCATTAAAATTGTAATTAAAAGTCTTTGCTTACTTTGTGAAAAATTATTATTAATTAAAGCATTGTGTGCTCATGTAATAGAAATTCCTGAGGAAAGTAGAATCAATGTATTTAGGAGAGGGATTCTTAAAGGGTTGAATGCTTTGACCCCTGAGGGGGGTCATTGCATACCCACTTCAATAGAGGGTGATAAGCTACTATGAAAAAATGCTCAGAAAAACGATGTGAAAAATAATACTTCCGAGGTAATGAATAGAATTATGCCTCATTTTATTCTTGAAATAACTTTTTTGGTATGAAGTCCTTGAAAAGTTGACTCTCGAATAACATCACGTCATCATTGAATTATAGTTAAGATAATAATTAATATTCCAAGGTTTATTAATAATATTTCATTACTATGAAATCATATAATAGTACCAGAAGTTGTGGTTATAATACCTATAGATGCTGTAATAGGTCAGGGTCTATTTTCTACTAAGTGAAATGGGTGATTTTTCATTTAAATTTCTCTTGAGTATAGGGTGGATAGGGTTATAAAAACGTAAGATTGGATAAATGCAACAGCTAATTCAAATGCTATTAATCCTATAAATAATCATATTATAATTAATAATAATGGAAAGTTTGAGATTAAATTGTTCCCTAGTAGAGATATTAATAAATGACCTGCAATTATGTTAGCAGTCAAACGAACAGCTAATGACCCAGGTCGGATCAAATTTCTAATAGATTCAATTAAAACTATAAATGGTATTAATAAATTAGGAGTTCCTATAGGAACTAAGTGGGTAAATATTTTATTTGTAGAATTAATTCACCCATATAATATTAATGACATTCATATTGTTAACGCAATTGCTAATGATATAGATAGGTGGGCAGAAGCTGTAAACACGTAGGGTATAAGTCCTATAATATTAATTATTAGTAAGAATAAGAATATTCTAACTATTAAGACAGAAGGTTTAATTGTCTTAATATGTATAATTACTTCTGTTATAATTTTTATTAATATAACTATAAGTATTAAAGTTATTTTTCTAGGGGTCTTTCAAAATGGGATTGGTGTAATAATAATGAATAAAAACATTCTTAATCAGTTTAGTGATAATGTTCCTGTAGACGGGTCAAATACTGAAAATAGATTTAATATCATTTTCACATTAATTTGTTAGAATTGGTACTTTTATGTAAATCGATTTTTTTAGTACATAAAAAGTAGTTTATTATTGTCATTAGTATAAGTGATATAACACTAATTAATAATATTGTAGTTCATCATATTGGTGCTATTTGAGGAATTAAAAATCACCTAGAAAATCCCTAAGTAACTTTAGTTTGACAAACTAATGTTTAAAATTAAACTAGATTCTTCCTCGTCCCATTAAGAGTATTCGCTATTACTATAATTTGGTTTAAGAGACCAATACTTGCTTTTAAGTAACTTAATGAATAGAAATTTTTGATTCATATTATAAATGATTTAATATTAACTGATTCAATTATAATTGGTATAAATCTATGATTAGCACCGCAGATTTCACTACATTGACCGTAGTATACCCCAGGACGTGAAATTATAATATTTCCTTGGTTAATACGTCCTGGGGTACCATCAATTTTAATACCTAGTGCAGGCACTGTCCACGAATGGATGACATCTAAAGATGTTACCAATACTCGCGTTTTAGTATTAAACGGTAAAACAATTCGATTATCAACTTCTAGAAGTCGGTATTCATTGTTATCGAGTGCTTTAGAGTTTTTTATGTATGAATCAAATTCGATATTTTTGAAATCAGATAGTTCATATCTTCAGTATCATTGATGTCCAATTGCTTTTAATGAAATTAAAGGTTTATTGATTTCTTCTAATAGATAAAGGATTTTTAAGGATGGGAGGGCAATTGTGATTAATATAAATGCCGGTAAAATTGTTCAGATTAGTTCAATTATTTGACTTTCTAATATATTTCGATTGATTAATTTATTAGTAAATAAAGATGAAATTAAATATAAAACTGCAGCTGTAATTATAATTAAGATTATTATTGTGTGATCATGGAAAATCACCAATTGTTCCATGATTGGTGTCACTGGGTCTTGAAATCTAATTATATTTCATAATGCTATTTCCAGAGAAATAAAATTATTTATGTTTGAATTTTAAGTTCATTGCACTAATCTGCCACGCTGATATTAATATAAACTATATTTTTGATATTAGGGGTAATTCTGCATATGAGTGTTCTTGTGGTGGCGTAGATTGAAGCCATTCAATTGATGAATTTATTCTATAAGTTAATAGGGCAACTCGCTTGGCTAATAATCTCTCTCATAAGATGAAAATTAAAATAATAATTCTTAATAGTGAAATCATTCTCCCAATAGATGATATTATATTTCAAGTTGTGTATATATCGGGGTAGTCTGAGTATCGTCGTGGTATCCCTCTTAATCCTAGAAAGTGTTGAGGGAAGAAGGTAGTGTTTACACCAATGAATATGCATGTAAACTGAATTTTTAATCATTTTGGGTTTATAGTTAAACCTGTAAACAATGGGTATCATTGGATAAATCCTGCTATGATTGCGAATACTGCACCTATTGATAATACATAATGAAAATGTGCTACTACGTAATAGGTGTCGTGAAGAATTACATCGATAGAAGAATTTGAGAGGATAATTCCTGTTAGCCCCCCCATAGTAAATAAAAATACAAAACCTGTAGACCATATTAGGGAAATAGATATCTTTGAAGATGACCCGTGCATTGTTGCCATTCATCTGAAGATTTTAATTCCTGTTGGCACTGCAATAATTATAGTAGCTGATGTAAAGTATGCACGTGTATCAACGTCTATTCCTACAGTAAATATGTGGTGTGCTCATACAACAAATCCTAACACACCAATTGATAATATAGCGTATACTATACCGATATACCCAAAAGATTCGGTCTTCCCAGACTCCTGGGTAATAATATGGGAGATTAAACCAAATCCAGGCAAGATTAAAATATAGACTTCAGGGTGTCCAAAAAATCAAAATAAGTGTTGGTATAAAATTGGGTCACCACCACCAGCTGGATCAAAGAAAGTAGTATTAATATTTCGATCCGTTAGTAGTATTGTAATTGCACCTGCTAATACTGGTAAAGATAATAATAATAGGATGGCTGTAATAAGAACAGATCAAACAAATAAAGGAGTTCGATCTATTTTTATTCCAGACGGTCGTATATTTATTACTGTTGTAATAAAATTGACTGCCCCTAGAATAGAGGAAATTCCCGCTAGATGAAGGGAGAAAATAGATATGTCTACACTTGGGCCGGCATGGGCGATGTTTCTTGAAAGTGGTGGGTATACAGTTCATCCAGTACCTACCCCTATTTCAACCATTGAGCTAGATATAAGCAAAGTAAGTGAGGGGGGTAAAAGTCAAAAACTTATGTTGTTTAGTCGTGGGAATGCTATGTCTGGGGCACCAATTATTAAAGGTAGAAGTCAGTTTCCAAATCCACCAATTATAATGGGTATAACTATAAAAAAAATTATAATAAATGCATGTGATGTAACAATCACATTGTAAGTTTGGTCATTGTTAATAAATGATCCAGGTTGTGCTAATTCAATTCGGATAATTATACTTAGTATTATTCCTACTATTCCAGATCAAATACCAAATATAAAGTATATAGTTCCAATATCTTTATGGTTTGTAGAGTAAAGTCATTTTTTCATTTGACTTTTTGTAAATAAGTTTTAAAAAATCAAGTTATTTTTTAGTAACTTTAAAAATTAAGATGTCTGAAAAAAGTGGTAAACTGTAAATTTGCTCATGGGTTAGAACCCTCTTAATATTTTTAAGAAGTTTTGTCTTATATTTTAATTAAAATTTTAAATTGCAAATTTAAAGATGAAATATCAATTTTCTAAGACTTACCTTTGTTTTGTTGATATATATAACTTTGAAGGCTACAAGTTTATAATTTAACTTAAAGTCTTTTAAGTTAGTTAATTATTCTTGAGCATAAAATTGGTGTTATTAAAATGTTAATTGTGAACATAAACAAGTTATTGGTTTTTGTAGAAATTGTTCATTTTTTAAAGGAATTGAATGTAATGATTGATGTAAATGTCAATCGAGTATAAAATATTAAGACTAGGGTTGATGTTGTTACTAATACAAAAATTATAATATTTTGATTTTCGTTGATTATTTTTTGTATAGTTATGATTTTAATTAGGAATCCTATTAAAGGAGGAAACCCAGCTATGGACAACATATTAATTCATAATATTATTTTTAATCAGTTGTTAAAATTATTTGTAATTATTTGATTAATAAAATTGATTTTCATGGTTTGAATAATTTTTATTAATAAAATTAGCATAAGAGTGTAAATGGTCAAAAACAATAAAGTTTCAATTATACTAGTTAATAGTGTTATTATTAATCTGATATTGTAAATGGAGGAATATGCTAGGGTTTTACGAATTGATGTTTGATTTAAACAGGTTACAGATCCAACGATTATTCCTAGTAAAATTGGAATTGTTAATATTCTTGAGTTAATTTGATGTATGACCACCAAAGGTGGAATTTTTATAATAGTTAACATGCATGTTATAGTAAAAATCCCCATTGACTCAACAATCATTAGTACTCAGTTGTGAAAAGGCACTGATCCTAATTTGATTAGTATAGCGGTTGTTAAAATCATTTCATTAGAAGTTTCTATAGTACTATCCCCAACTAGTATAATAGAAACTCTAAATAAAAACAAGGTTGATGCAATTCTTTGTATAATAAAATATTTAATTATACTCTCAGATCTTAGAGGATTTTCATTTTGTATGAAAGGAATAAACGATATTAACACTAGTTCTAGCCCCATTCACATAGAGATTCATCTGTTTGAACAATTTACTATAATAACCCCAATTATTATAGTATTTCCTAGTAAAATTTTTGTTGAATTAAAATTTATTAAAAAGAAGAATTATTTTATTCTATCTTTAGGGTATGAACCTAATAGCTTTTGTTTTAGCTTATCTTTTTAGAGATTTTGTTATAAGGTGTAAGAGGCATTAGAGATTTTGATTCTCAAGGATTAAGTTTGATTCTTAATTTAACAACAATGAAAGTAAAAAATATACATGTTTTATTCTATCAAAATAATCCTTTTTCAGGCATTTCATCGTTTTGAGCAAATATTTATAATTATTATTATATTGAAAAAAAAATAACAGGGCTTAACTTTCTTATTAAAATTTGTTATAATTTTTATATACGACTAATGTGCATTAGTTAATAATACTAACATAACATATAATAAGTATTTTATTAGTAATAATATATTTAATTTATAATATAATAAGATATTTTATAGTAATTAAATATTTATTACATATTAACAACTAAATAAAAAAAAATAAAGATATATGTTAGTAATTTTAATATATAATAAATATTTTATAATAATAATATATTTAATATAATGTATAATAAATATTTTATTAGTAATAATATATTTAATTTATAATATAATAAGATATTTTATAGTAATTAAATATTTATTACATATTAACAACTAAATAAAAAAAATAAAGATATATGTTAGTAATTTTAATATATAATAAATATTTTATAATAATAATATATTTAATATAATCAAACTTAAAAATATTAGATAACT